AAGAACCAATTCATTGTTTTTTGAAGAGTTGTGGGCTAACCCTACATTACATCTGAAATTGATAATGAAAGAGTAAATATTCGCCCGCGAAATTTTTGATTTTTTGGAATTTCTAAATTTTTGCCAATCCAATATTATTGATAATAAAAAGAAAAGACAAATAGAGATTCATTAGAACCTTATACCAAAACAACTAAGAATACATATTTCGTTATATATCAAAGCAAGGTATACAAATTTCGAATAGATCAATAGATTCTATGAAATGTCAAAAAATGCCGCGATTGTATTCTATTTTTATTTTATGTTTTCTTAAACATATGTATCTTATTGTATATCGTATATTGTATATTCTTTTATCGGTTAAATATTTTTGAATGGATTCATTCGCGAGGAGCCGTATGAGGTGAAAATCTCATGTACGGTTCTGTAATAGAGATGGAATTGAGAAACAACCATCAACTATAACCCCCAAAGAACCAGATTCCGTAAACAACATCGAGGAAGAATGAAAGGAAGAGCCTATCGAGGTAATACTATTTGCTTCGGAAAATTTGCTCTTCAGGCACTTGAGCCCGCTTGGATCACATCTAGACAAATAGAAGCGGGGCGGCGGGCAATGTCACGAAATGTCCGTCGGGGTGGACAAATATGGGTACGGATATTTCCAGACAAACCTGTTACAGTAAGACCTACCGAAACGCGTATGGGTTCGGGAAAAGGATCTCCCGAATATTGGGTAGCTGTCGTTAAACCCGGCAAAATACTTTATGAAATGGGCGGGGTCCCAGAAAATATAGCTAGAAAGGCTATTTCAATAGCAGCATCCAAAATGCCTATACGAACTCAATTCATTCTTTCAGAATAATCATTAGAACGAAAGAGGTCTTTAGTATGAAAAAGAATTGCAATTGTGGGTTTCTTTTTTTTTGAACACAGAATATTTCTTTTACTTCAACTTTTTGACTGAAACATAAAAAAAAATGATATGATTCAACCTCAAACCTATTTAAATGTAGCCGATAATAGCGGAGCCCGCGAATTGATGTGTATTCGAATCATAGGAGCTAGTAATCGACGGTATGCTTATATTGGTGACATTGTTGTTGCTGTAATCAAAAAAGCAGTACCAAATACGTCTTTAGAAAGATCCGAAGTGATCAGAGCTGTCATTGTACGTACTTGTAAAGAACTCAAACGTAGTAACGGTATAATAATACAGTATGATGATAATGCTGCGGTTCTAATTGATAAAGAAGGAAATCCAAAAGGAACTCGAATTTTTTGCGCAATAGCCCGAGAATTGAGACAGTTCAATTTCACTAAAATAGTTTCATTAGCACCTGAGGTATTATAATACAAGATCGTGATATGGATATCTTATTTATGAATGAAATTAAGAAAATGAAATAGATTAATTAATATATTAGATCTCACATATATACCTTGTGTACTTGTGTAATGATTCTTATATATTATCAATATGATTCTATTAATATTAGATCTTATCTTATCAATATTAAAAGTATATATTTAGAAGTAATTAGAAGTATCTTAAGTCTTAGAAGTAGTAAGTCATTATATTATTTCAATCTTTTTAATTAATATTTCAAAAAAGAAATACAAATAATAATAGATAGAAAAAAAGAAAAGGGAATGAAATATATATATTAAATCTATATTCAAAATAAAAATTCGAATTCTGAATTCTATTTTTTTGATAGAATTCAGAATTCGAATTCCATATGAGATTATATATCTAGTTTCTAATAATTCATTAGTTCATTTTCTAATATCCTATTTTTTTTTTAGTTTTAGAGTATTCGATATATATTTACATAATCCTATTTATTTAGGATAATATTTTCTATATATAGAGTCTTATTATATTATTATATTCTCATATTCAATATTAGATATTTTATTGAATCAAAAAAGAAAAAATAGAAAAATGGGAGCACGTTGATTATATTGAAAGTAAGGAGGAACAATCATTTTAATTTATCATGGGTAAAGATACCATCGCTGATATAATAACCTTGATACGCAATGCTGACATGAATAGAAAAAGAACAGTTCAAATACCACTTACTAATATCACCGAAAACATTGTGAAAATACTTTTACGAGAGGGTTTTGTTGAAAACGTCAGAAAACATCGGGAAAGCAACAAATACTTTTTAGTTTTAACCCTACGATATAGAAGAAATAGGAAAGGATCATATAAAACTTTTTTAAATTTAAAACGGATCAGTACACCGGGTCTACGAATCTATTCTAACTATCAACGAATTCCTAGAATTTTAGGAGGGATGGGGATTGTAATTCTTTCTACTTCTAGAGGTATAATGACCGATCGAGAGGCTCGATTAGAAAGAATCGGCGGAGAAGTTTTATGTTATATATGGTAATTTTTCTGATATCCGAATTCTATGAAAAACTTCTATCCATTCTTGTGAATGGAGAGAAAACACAGATTTCGAATATTACTCCTCATACATTTGTGAATGCGTGAAGAGGATTTTACTAGAATAGAAAAAAGATTCATGAAGATTTAATTACTGAATCACTTCTAAGGGTATGTTCCAGGTTCCTTTATAGAAAAAATAGAATTAAAAGAAGATTCTAGGATATGTTTCCATTCCAACAAAATTCGACGTACTCTTCTTTTATATGTATACGACCGGGAAAGTCAAAAATGTATATAAGTCACTTATCACTTAATTAATTTCATTAGACTATTTTTTAACTTCCACATTTTTTTTAGGGGGCACAATTAGAAGTTAAAAATGTAAGGAAACCCTATTTTCTTCCAAGAAATAGATTCGGTATTAAGTTAAGGAAAACATGAAAATAGGAGCCTCTGTTCGTAAGATTTGTGAAAAATGTCGATTGATCCGCAGGCGAGGACGAATTATAGTAATTTGTTCCAATCCAAGACATAAACAAAGACAAGGATAATCTTTTCACAAAAAAGGGCTTTCTATTTATAAAGAGAGTACCGAATGCACAAATAAAATAAATTGATATTCAAAGAAAAAAATCTTATGAATATTCAATTCATATTTAATTGAATTAAATATGAAAAATCATAAAAATAGAATAATTTAGATTCTATATTAGAATCTATTCTATGTTATAAGTATTATAAGAAATATTATTGCTTGATAGTTCTAAGATTCTATATTCATTCTATATTAATAGAATGATAGAATACAATTCATATAGAAAATATAGAATCTTAATCCTAGTTAGAAAATAGTAAAGAATCCGTTTTTGACAGGAAATGGATATATCCATATATTTCGGACTTATCTTTTTAAAAATAATAAAATATGGCAAAACCTAGACCAAAAATCGGTTCACGTAAAAATGGACGTATTGGTTCGCGTAAGCATCCTCGTAAAATACCAAAGGGAGTTATTTATGTTCAAGCTAGTTTCAACAATACCATTGTAACTGTTACAGATGTACGGGGTCGGGTGATTTCTTGGTCCTCTGCCGGTTCGTGTGGATTCAAGGGTGCACGAAGGGGGACACCATTTGCCGCTCAAACCGCGGCAGGAAATGCTATTCGAACAGTAGCGGATCAAGGCATGCAACGAGCAGAAGTCATGATAAAAGGTCCCGGTCTCGGAAGAGATGCGGCATTAAGAGCTATTCGTAGAAGTGGTATACTATTAAGGTTTATACGGGATGTAACCCCTATGCCACATAATGGATGTAGGTCTCCTAAAAAAAGACGTGTGTAAAACTAAAAAGAAACATTAAAGAAAGAGATTTCAAGAGAAATAAACAATTAATCCAAGAGTTTGAGAAAAACATATTACTATGATTCGAGAAAAAGTAAAAGTATCTACTCGGACACTACAGTGGAGGTGTGTTGAATCAAGAGTAGACAGTAAGCGTCTTTATTATGGACGCTTTATTCTGTCTCCACTTATGAAAGGCCAAGCTGATACAATAGGCATTGCAATGCGAAGAATTTTGCTCGGAGAAATCGAGGGAACATGTATCACACGTGCAAAATCTGAGAAAATACCACATGAATATTCTACCATAGTAGGTATTCAAGAATCAATACATGAGATTTTAATGAATTTGAAAGAAATTGTATTGAGAAGTAATCTGTATGGAACTCGGGACGCGTCCATTTGTTTCAAAGGTCCTGGATATGTAACTGCTCAAGACATCATTTTACCACCTTCGGTGGAAATCGTTGATAATAGACAACATATAGCTAAACTAACAGAACCTATTCATTTGTGTATGGAATTACAAATTGAGAGGAATCGGGGATATCGTATAAAAACACTAAACAACATTCAAGACGGAAGTTATACTATAGATGCTGTATTCATGCCTGTTCGAAATGCAAATCATAGTATTCATTCTTATGTGAATGGGAATGAAAAACAAGAGATCCTCTTTCTCGAAATATGGACAAATGGAAGTTTAACTCCTAAGGAAGCACTTTATGAAGCCTCCAGGAATTTGATTGATTTATTTATTCCTTTTTTACATGCCGAAGAAGAAAACTTAAATTTAGAAAACAATCAACACAAAGTTACTTTACCCCTTTTGACTTTTCATGATAGATTGGTTAAGGATAAACTAAGGAAAAAGAAAAAAGAAAGAGCATTGAAATCCATTTTTATTGACCAATTAGAATTGCCTCCCAGGATCTATAATTGTCTCAAAAAGTCCAATATACATACATTATTGGAACTCTTGAATAAGAGTCAAGAAGACCTTATGAAAATGGAACATTTTCGCGTAGAAGATGTAAAACATATATTAAACATTTTACAAATCGAAAAGCATTTTGCATAAATTTGAAATCCATTGGATTTTTCTTTCATCTTTCATTTTTATAAAAAGAAAGGTGAAAATATTGAATTTGAATCTTTAGCACAAATCCATATATTCAGAATAGGTCTAAAATGGAATAGATGTATCTAGGGATTAGTCGTTTCAAAGTGAATTCTCCCTAGATACAC